GCCCCTACATTCAACCCCCCTTTCTTGCCGTTAGCAAGAACTTGCTTTAATTTCATATCATAAGGAATTCGAATAACTGCTTCAAATACAGTATCAGGAAGGATTGTTTGGGGAACCTCAATATCCACGGGCTTATTAGCTAAATGGCAATTGGCACATACAATACGTCCGGTCGCTTCTCGTGGATTTTCATAACCTTGCTGCGCAAAAATGGGATATGCATTTGAACTGGAGGGTCGAGTCATTATATATATCATGAGTGATGCGGAAATGGATCGAGTAATCTGTTCTTTTATCCAAGAAAAAGTATTTATAGTTTGCATTTTCATAGTCCAATCATTCATCCCGAAAATTTCTACAATAAATTGGATAGGTTGCTAGTATAGTTTCCTATTCGCGATTCTGCTTTTTACTTTAACTAAAATTTAATTTAAAGAACTGCCTGGGTAAAAATGGAAAGTATGGTTTTGAACACTTTGCTTATGCTTATGTACAAATAGAATTATAAATTAAAATTGGATTTATATCCGTATATCTTTTTTCTTTTCAGTCATTCATTGAATGATAAATTACTACAAGTGATGGGGATACACGATTTAAATAATGGAAAATCCAATATTTCAAAATTGTATCTAGAATAACTGGAAAAGTGGAAACAAGACCTGATATAATTTGATCATTATGAGCAAATCCAAAATTTTGGTAGATAGAGCCAATCATTAGTTCCCAACCATGAGGCGAATGAAATCCGATACATAAATCAGTTAATAACAGAATAGAAAAAGCTTTTATTGTGTCACTTAAGTTATATAGGAATTCCTTAACCCAAGAATTAAGAAGAATAAGTTCTTTATTTCCCAGAATAGAATAACCACTTAGAATAAGGAAACATATTATATTTGTCGAAAATTGCAAAATCATATGGATACAGTCCTCGTTGTACATCTTGATCAATTGAATCGTTTCAGTGTGGATTCCTATACGAAGTTTTTGTAGATGTGTTTCTGAGTATTCCTTTACCATTTCGTCCAACAAGCGTAGCTCTTCAAATTCGATAAATTTTTTTAGAAAACTCTTTTCTTGAATATCATTCAAAAAAGTTTCCGATTGCTTAGTATTCCACCAAAAAGTAACCCAGGATTCCAGACTTTTTTGAAATGATAGCATGATCCACCAGGGTAAAAAGACTATCGATACAAGATATAGAAAAGCTAAAAATGCTTTCTTTTTTTCCTTTTTTTTCATCTATAAATTGTTTATGAACTCTTTGCATTCGTCGACTCTATGCGATCTAATAGTTTTATCAAACCTGAAACCTATTATAAGTATCCAATCTATTAATTTATTCTCTTTTTTTTTAGTCGTTGAATCTTTAAAGAATCATTATAGTTATAAAAACTCCAATTGGTTGGTTATTAAAGCGAACAAAAAAAAATATTGTAAAAAATAAAAATTTGACATGATTTTTTTGTATTGTATCTAACCTATCAATTCCAAACACTAAAAAAAAAGAATCCATTCTGGGATGAACCCCTCAATTCTTTTTTTTTTTTTGTTACTGAATTGAGTGTATTGCCATCGAAAGATCACTTCTTTATATTTGTAGAAAAAAAAGTTTACCCTTTTGGTTGTTCCGTATATGTCTGCTTTGACTCGAGTGGGCGTTCGGATAAAATTTCCTTTCCATTAAGGTAGATGTGCCGTCGAAAAAAAGTTCCAAAAAGAGTATTGTAGATTTTTTATTTTACTCCGAGTTAATTTTTTTATCATTTTAAAATACTTCAATTGGTACACGCAAGAAATAGGCCAATTCAGCAGCTTTTTGTTCAATTTCTCGTGGAGTCAAATTTTCATCCGTACGGGTCAAAGGAAGGGCCCCCTGGCCTCTTATTTCCAGATAAAGGACACGACGAGTATAAATACCCTCTTTAAGTTCTATTCTAATAGACTGAATATCTTTTATAAGAAATCGGAGGCAGATACGACGATTTTTTCCAGGAAATCCCCGACGAACAATACAAACTATTCCTTCTTTTTTATCGAAAAAATCATAACCACTACCTACATTCAACGAAATTGTACACCACAAATAGGAGCTAATAAAGAGGCCTGCGATTCCATAGAAAGACATCACGATCCCTTGTGGAAAAAAAAGAATTTGCTGAGGGGGAAATAAAGATATAAAATTCCTACCAAGATAGCTAGAAATTCCAACCAATACAAATCCTAATGAACCTAACAAAAGGATAAAGGCCCAGCCGAAATTACTTAGTTTTCGAGATCCTGTTATAAGTTCTATCCATATACGTTCTGATCGCCAATTCATAATAGATCTGATTCCATTTTATTTTTAATTAAAAGAATACCCCAAAGTATTTCGACTTTCCTTACTTTGTTATGTTTCCGGCGTAACTCTCATCAACTAGTAATATATCTGATGTGAAGCTTGACTTTAACTTTTTTTTATATCTTTTTTTTTAGTTTAAGAGTAATTCATCAAATTAGTTATAAAAATTATACCCCTATGCCATGTTTCCACATGCATAAGGGCTCTTTCAGTTATGTTCGTAAAAACCGCGTAGTATAGCATTTTGCTAAATATATATATGTGTTATGATTCAAGCCTAAGTTTTAAATTTGGACCACAGGACTTAAACAATCTTGTTTTTTTGAACATGAATAAATAAGGAAGCCATTGCAATTGCCGGAAAGACTAGGCCGACTAAAGGCACAAGAATAGAGGGAAAGTTAATAGTTGTCATAGAATGAGTACCTCGATCTACTATATTGTACCTGTTTGTTATATTTTTTGTTGTTATTATGTTATTATATTAATTAATTCGAATTAATTCTTCATATAACTATAAGAATCTACTAAGATCGAATTTTTTAACTTTCATCTTTTCTTCTTTCTTTTGTTTCTACAGAATTCTAAAAATTCAATAATTTCGAATCGGATCCAAGAGGTTTTTTTAATAAGGATTTCCAGAAAATAAAATATCGAAAGATACAAAAATTTTTTAATTTTATACATATGGAAGAAAGTAACATGAAATTTTTTTTAGTTGACTAATTTCATAGAAGGAAAAGGAAGATTTTTTTCTTTTATCTTGTTGATAGAGTTTTACTAATTACTAAATTAGTAAATAGTCAAAAAGAAGAGATCTAATTATTTACATTTTTTTATTTTTTCGATTCTATATCTATATTCTCTTCTAAAATTTAAGGTATCACTAAGCACAAAAAAAAGAACACTCTTCCGTTTTTTTTATTCTGATAAAAAGCTTTTGGACACAAAGAATTGACTTTAATTCTCGACTTTAAAAATTTTTTTTTTTACAGGAAAAAAAGCGTGTAGCTGAAATAACTCACTTAGAACGCCTTTTAAAAGATTGCGTGGTACGATTGGATCAAATAAACCCTTATGGAATAAATATTCAGCTGCTTGTGAACCCTCAGGTACTGTCTTATTCAATGTTTGTTCAATTACTCTTTTACCCGCAAATGCAATGTAAGCGTTGGGTTCGGCAATAATAATATCCCCTAACATACCAAAACTGGCTGTTACCCCACCAGTAGTAGGAGATGTAAGAATTGATACAAAAAATAACTTTTTATTTAATTGATAATCATATAAAACAGATGCTATTTTAGCCATTTGCATTAAGCTCAAGCTTCCTTCTTGCATACGTGCTCCTCCAGAAGCACATACTATAATAAGGGGTAGTAATTTATTACTAGCATATTCAACCAACCGGGTTATTTTTTCCCCTACTACCGATCCCATACTACCTCCCATAAACTCAAAATCCATAACCCCAATTGCTACAGGAATACCATTTAGTTGACCTATACCTGTTTGAACAGCTTCAGTTAAACCTGTCTGTCTTTGATAAGAATCAATACGATCTTTATAAGGTTCCTCCTCCGAATGAAATTCAAGGGGATCCATAGAAACCATATCTTCATCCATAGGATTCCACGTTCCCGGATCAATCAGAAGTTCAATTCGATATGAACTACTCATTTTCAAATGATATCCACATTGTTCACAAATATTAAGGTGGATATTTGTGAACAATTTTTTAAAATTTAAAAAATAACAATTTTCGCATTGAACCCACAAATCCCTATTTTTTTGAGTTACATCAAGATTTTCTCTTCTAGTTAAATTACTATCATTTGTGATAGTTCTTAGACTTCCACCTTCACCCCTACTTTCACTTTCACTCAAAATGTAACTAAAAATAGAATTATCACTACCGGAACTCCTAATACGTATTTGAGAATAAAGATAATTGTCAATGCAATTCTTTATGTGATTATTCCAACTATATTTAGTATCATACGTGTAACGATCATTATAGGTATCGCCACTCTTAGATCGCGAGTTCAGAAAACTTGCATCCCACAAATTCGAAAAAGAATTGAGTAGTTCACTTCGAAAAGAATGATCGCTGTCAATCTCAAAATTTTTATTTTCAATATCAAAATATATTGAATAACTGTCCCCCTTACTGTCTATAAGTAAAAAAGTATCATCAGAGAAAAAATTCCGAATATCAATATCCATGAAACTAAATAAATGATCAACGTTACTGTAACGAAACCAGTAACTATTTCTCCAACTCTGACTCTTTTTTTCTATATCATTTAGACTCGAATCTTCCCTTTTACTACTACCGATATTTTCAATAGGACCAAGACTGTCCGTTGATTTACTTAACCCACACCCATGTTCTAACTCTTTTTTAGACAACTTCGAATGGAACCGCCTTTTTTTCATAGAGCTTTCGTGCCCCCCAATTTGCATGAAACTAAAATCGATGAATAGTCATTCGATAAAAAAAAATTTGATTCTTATCAGAATCAGAATAAGTATATAAATTCAATCGTTCGGATTATTAACTAAATAATGAGTGAGTATTATATTGTTTTATATTTTGTAAGAATCCATGATATTAGGTCTTTATATATGAATACGTACGATAGACTTTTTT